AACCTCTGAGCTAAGCGGGCTCATATAAAAGAACTTGCGCTGTGCGTAAGGCTTTAGTGAACTACTGTAATCTTGGCTATTCCATATGAATTTTATAATTTTAATTCATAATGATAATGAATATACTGTATATGTTATGTAATATGTAACATAAATAGAATAAATAATAATATATTTATATACAATACAACAATATTATTATAACAATTTATATTATAACAATTAATAGAATTAAATGGAAATAACTATAATAACTTAAACTTATATTATAGTAGAATAACTCTATTCTAATTATACAGGGGCGGTCCTAAGGAAAAGATAGGGATAAAGATTAAGGATAAATCCAGATTAGAATGAGACATTCCTCTGGTTTCATTCGGAAAGGTAGGGGATAAGGCGAAAAAAAAGGGAATTGACCGTTCAAGTAATAAAAATTATAGGGAAAAATGAGAGTAAGAGAGGCATATATATATGTGGTATATATCCATCCATATTGAATTGCGGATACATCAATGATAGAATCATTTTTGATTGGACTAAATACAAATATAGGTCCTCTGATATATGAAATGCAATAAAATAGAAAAGAAATCAAACAAGGGAGACAGAGACACTTTTTCTATATAGAGAAATGCATATCTAACGAATTAAACGTAAAAGGCTCCAGAATAAATGAACGAAAAGGGGGGGGAGTGGCATCCCAACGAGATCCTAGTCTCAAAAAAAGTGGGGATATGGCGAAATTGGTAGACGCTACGGACTTAATTGGATTGAGCCTTGGTATGGAAACATATTAAGTGATAACTTTCAAATTCAGAGAAACCCTGGAATAAAAAAAGGGCAATCCTGAGCCAAATCCTGTTTTCAGAAAACAAAAAGGGGTTCAGAAAGCAAAAATAATAAAAAAAGGATAGGTGCAGAGACTCAATGGAAGATGTTCTAACGAATAGAGTTGACTGCATTGATCGAGGAATCCTTCTATTTAAACTCCATATAAATAAAGGATGAACCCATATACGTACGTATACGCAATAAAATATCAAAGATTCATGGCAATCCGAAATACTCTTTCTTTTTTTATATGCAAAATTTAGGAATTCTTGTGAATCGATTCCAAGGTTAAGTAAAAATAGAATATTCGCTGATCAAATCTGTTATTCCATAGTCTGATAGATCTTTTAAAGAACTCACTAATTGGACGAGAATAAAGATAGAGTCCCATTATACATGTCAATATCAATACCGACAAAAATGAAATTTATAGTAAGAGGAAAATCCGTCGACTTTTTAAATCGTGAGGGTTCAAGTCCCTCTATCCCCAAAGAAAGTCCGCTTTACTCCCTAACTATTTATCTAACTAGTTTTTTTATCCTTTTTTCAGTGGTTCCACATTAGTTATGTTTATTAGTCGTTTTACTCTTTCACAAACGGATTGTGGGAGAAAGGTTTCTCTCTTATCACAAGTCTTGTGATATATACAATATATGTGCAAATTAACATCTATGAATATGAAAAAGGAATCCACGTTTGAATCATTCACAGTAAATATAATAATGCATTTTTATAGTTAAACTTAACTTACAAAGTATTCTTTTTGAAGAGCCAAGAAATTCCAAGCTTGGATAACACTTTGTAATGTTTTTTTTTTAGTCTATTTAATTGATTGACATAGACCCAAGCCCTCTAATCTAAATAGTATGGGGACGATTCGTCGGGAAGAGTCGGGATAGCTCAGTTGGTAGAGCAGAGGACTGAAAATCCTCGTGTCACCAGTTCAAATCTGGTTCCTGGCATGTGGTTAATAATGGATACTGATATAAATTAATCTATGTGGATCGGTATACATAGTCGTTACTAGTCTAGATCATCATAACATACTTATCATTTGTGTATATAAAAAATGGATCCTTTTTGGTGTGGTGTCTAGACCCCATATTTTTTTTTAGATGAGTATTCAAATTTAAAAGTCTAGAGGGGTGGAACTGTCGTAATAGACAAGATTCATTTCAGATACATTAATTTAATTATTAATTTCTTTGGATTTTATTTCATATATTATATTTATTCACTCCTCCCTACGAGACCCTCTAGAACACATATAAGCGATGTGCGCGGTACAAAGTTCATGTTGCAAAACTCTTTATTTATTTTTTTTTTAGCGCACCCATAATACGAATGAGAGTGCAATGACTCTGTTTGATCTAGAACATAATGTAAAAAAATTCCTTGAATATCTGGAATTGTAGAAGTAAATGAAAATTAGTTTCTTATCATTCAATGAGCATCTTGGATTTCATAGAAATTAGGGGCAATATAATCCTTACGTAAAGGCCATCCTATCCAACTTTCGGGCATCAAAATACGTTTCAGGCGTGGATGATTATCATAAGAGATTCCCAACATATCATAAGATTCCCGTTCTTGAAAATCAGCGCTTTTCCAAATCCAGAAAACAGACGGAGTTCTAGGATTCCTCCTTGGGGCAAATACTTTTATGCAT